TAACGAATCTGAAAATTCTATACAATTACAATTATGAAAAACGGAAAGATTCCTTAGATCTAATCATTCCATTATATTGACAATTTCGAAAAATGAGCATACTATGATGCTAGTATGAGGGCGGTTGGGAAAGTGGGCCCCCATCGTCTAGTGGTTTAGGACATCTCTCTTTCAAGGAGGCAGCGGGGATTCGAATTCCCCTGGGGGTAGGGTACTACGAAAGGAAGTTGATCATGGATTACCAATAAGTCGAAATTGGATTCTTCCTGGGTCGATGCCCGAGCGGTTAATGGGGACGGACTGTAAATTCGTTGGCAATATGTCTACGCTGGTTCAAATCCAGCTCGGCCCAAAAATTCGCCAATCTACCAAGCGATGGTATAACCCATTTGATAAATACCCCATACGAAGATAAAAGAGAATTCCATTTTATGCTAGATCCCTTATTTCGCTGGGATTGTAGTTCAATTGGTTAGAGCACCGCCCTGTCAAGGCGGAAGCTGCGGGTTCGAGCCCCGCCAGTCCCGATGGATCCAATATCCAAAAATGCATCAATTCACTTTTTTCTTTCTATGAACTATGCTTTCTATGAACTATGCTTTCTATGAACTATGAAAGGGTGTCGGGGGACCTAATTTCATTCCCAAAGAAAAAGGGGAGTTTCGAACTTAAGTCTTTTTTTTTTTTTTCGCTTTTCTTTTTAAGTTTGTAACTAGGTGACTAATCGAAGTGAAAGGACAATCTGATAATACTTCATCAGATGATTCATTGTACAAGGAAGGCGTAAGGTAAGTTCTAGAAAAAAACAAACGGATGAGAAATCAAGGAATTTTGGAAGGAATTTTGGATGGATTGGGTCAGGAATCCAAATTCCATTTGGATTCGGTATGGAGAAAATAACTTCCTATGTTATAATATTATACTATTCAAGTCTCGACGACAAATTTATTTGGTAGATTAGATATTGTTATTCGTGATATTATTGATCTGATTCAGGACCATTGAGAAGTAATTCATTCATTGAATTTACAGACGAAAGGTTTATCATCTCTAAGGGATTAAATCCCGAGTTATTGTGAAGTAAAAAAACCGATGAGATTATGGAAGTAAATATTCTTGCATTTATTGCTACTGCACTATTCATTCTAGTTCCTACCGCCTTTCTACTTATCATTTACGTAAAAACCGTTAGTCAAAATGATTAATGCTATGGAATTTGAATTTGAAAATTCGATTTCGTGTCTTAACTTAAATGAAATGAGCGGACTTTAATCGTCAATATTATATTTGATAGTATGGTAAAAAAGAAATAGATGAATCTTTCTTTCTACCATACTATCTACCTCTTAGTGTATATCTATTTCTTAGCCTATAAAGTTTTTAATTTAGAATAAATTAAGTTTCTGTAGATCAATCTACAATTGTCTTTATATATGTGTATATGAATTCCATCTATTTGTTTGAAATTCACAAAAGACCCCGATTTGCTACATCTATTCCTTCCAATCATCCGAATCCCTTTCTTTTCGATAGACAAAGAGGGGAATCGCTGAAATATCTCTTTGATTCAAAGAGTATGCTTCATCTTTCAGTTGGAGTTCAATGGGATAAATTCAGACATTTTTTTATTTTGAATAGTTCAAAACGAGTTTGAGAATGATCTATAAAACAAAAGCTACGCTTTTATTCCTCAACTCAATTAGTAATACTTTTAGAGCCCACTTCTTCCCCACACTACGAGTGAAAGGGAAAATGTAAAGACTACCATTAAAGCAGCCCAAGCGAGACTTACTATATCCATGTGAATTATGTCCCCTATCTCTATAAATACGAAGGAATTTTTCCATTATTTCTCACTAATAATAATGGAATCAACGGTGCAGAGTCAAAACAAAAAGGGATTCTGTTTGAACACTATTGAGAAATCAACCCCCGATGGATTCGGATTTCAGATTAAACACAAGTAAGATAGAAGTACATCCCAAGGAAGTGGGAACATGCCGGAATACGAATAAAATAACAAAAAAATGCCCTCTTTTCGATAAAAGTCAATTATCGATCCAATATGGACAAGATCGATTCTTTAGACATTCCCTTAGTGATAGAAGGGAGTCGTGAAGTCTTGATAGCCCCTCTGCCGGTTGATTTGACTATTCGAATCAAACAAAGTATCAACAGTCTGTTTCCTCTTCTTCTCGCGGGTAATCATTCTGCGGGTTATATCAGCAGAACAGAAGAGAAGAAGAAATTTCGAAGTTTTTTGTTTGTTGATCAGGCGACACCCAGATTTGAACTGGGGAAAAAGGATTTGCAGTCCCCCGCCTTACCGCTCGGCCATGTCGCCAAAATGATACAAAATAGATGAGAAAATTTTTCCGGATTACTGCATTTTTATTGTACTTGTATTTTGACTTCCCTTTTCCTTAATACTTTTCCTAAAGCAAACACCCCTCTTGCACTTTTGTATTTGATCCACGCCCTCAATTGATTATCTCATATCTGAAAATCCACCTTTGATTTTTCAATAGAAAAATGAGACAATTATCATTGTGAATTTTCAGTCGACAAATTGGAACCATTAACTATTTCCCCTTACTTTGAATTCATGAACAATCCTGGGATTTGAATCGCCAATTTGTGTTTTACTAATGACATAAAAATAAAAAATACAAACTGAGACAGAACTAATTAGTCTTTATTTTTTCCATCAAAAAACCCTTCTCCATTTCCATTATAACAAAATAGATGAGTATATGTAAACCCCAGAACAAAAATTGTTACACAGAGATATAGGATTTAGATATGTTGTCGATAGGGAATTGTCATAAAATTATCCTATCTCACTTGAATTTGGAATTCCCTATTTTTTTTCATAGAAATTATCTTATGAGAAGCACGACCCCAGGTTGTCCCAAAAGAAAAGAAAAAATAAAAGAGAAGTTGGGTAGTCGAGCTATCTGTGTGTTTACTAAATGCAAACCGTCTTCTACTCAAAAAAATCAAAAAAAGTAAAGCTACAAAAATATCTCTTCTCTACGAATCGTTTTTTCCCAATGCAATCCCTAACATAAGCAAACGCTGTGAAGGGCTATATCTATCCAACCCAACTATTTTTCTCAAATTCGAATATGTAATATCCTAATAATGGTAGAATTTGAATCATTTTATTAAGGCTATTCTATCCAAAATCCTACGACTTTCTTACTATTTCTTAATATCTTAATAAGTCTAAGTATAAGTCTAAGTAACGGAATTCTATTTCGAGGACTATTTTCTCAATTCCTTTCTGTTTGGATCTCTCAAAACTTTCCATTTAAGTAGAAAATTCTCTTTATTCCTGCGTTCATATGTAGTTGGTACATTTCATGCCAATATAGGCAGTTGGGTAAAATTTCATGTGATTCAGTAAACAGAACAGAATAGAAATTCCATCAGTGCTAGATCGTCGATCTAATTCGATGAAGAATGTGCTTACTACTTAATAATAGAATATAATAGAATGGGATTTTTTTAGAAATGGGAAATGCAAAATGCTGGGGGGTGCAAATGAGGGAATGTCTACAATACCTGGATTTAATCAGATCCAATTTGAAGGATTTTGTAGGTTCATTGATCAGGGTTTGACAGAAGAACTTTCTAAGTTTCCAAAAATAGAAGATACAGATCAAGAAATCGAATTTCAATTATTTGTGGAAAGATATCAATTGGTAGAACCATTGATAAAGGAAAGAAATGCTGTGCATGAATCACTCACTTATTCTTCGGAATTATATGTATCCGCAGGATTAATTTGGAAAACCCGTAAGGATATGCAAGAACAAACTATTTTGATTGGAAACATTCCTCTAATGAATTCCCTGGGAACCTTTATAATAAATGGAATATATCGAATTGTAATCAATCAAATACTGCAAAGTCCCGGTATTTATTACCGGTCAGAATTGGACCATAATGGGATTTTGGTCTATACCGGCACCATAATATCAGATTGGGGAGGAAGATCAGAATTAGAGATTGATAGAAAAGCAAGAATATGGGCTCGCGTGAGTAGGAAACAAAAAATATCTATTCTAGTTCTATCATCAGCTATGGGTTCAAATCTAAGAGAAATTCTAGACAATGTTTATTATCCTGAAATTTTTTTGTCTTTTCTGAACGATAAGGAGAGAAAAAAAATGGGATCAAAAGAAAATGCCATTTTGGAGTTTTATCAACAATTTGCTTGTGTCGGCGGGGATCCAGTATTTTCTGAATCCTTATGTAAGGAATTACAAAAGAAGTTCTTTCAACAAAGATGTGAATTAGGAAGGATTGGTCGACGAAATATGAACCGAAGGTTGAACCTTGATATACCCCAGAATAATAGATTTTTGTTACCACGAGACCTATTGGCAGCCGCCGATTATTTGATCGGACTCCAATTTGGAATGGGTACACTTGACGATATGAATCATTTGAAAAATAAGCGCATTCGTTCTGTAGCGGATCTTTTACAAGATCAATTCGGATTATCTCTGGTTCGTTTAGAAAATGTGGTTCGAGCAACTATATGTGGAGCCGTTCGCCATAAATTAATACCAACTCCTCAGAATTTGGTAACCTCAACTGCATTAACAACCACTTATGAATCTTTTTTTGGTTTACACCCCTTATCTCAAGTTTTAGATCGAACAAATCCATTGACACAAATAGTTCATGGACGAAAATTGAGTTATTTAGGTCCCGGAGGACTGACAGGACGAACTGCTAGTTTTCGGATACGAGATATCCATCCTAGTCACTATGGTCGTATTTGCCCAATTGACACATCGGAGGGAATCAATGTTGGACTTATTGGATCCTTAGCAATTCATGTGAGGATGGGTCATTGGGGATCTCTAGAAAGCCCGTTTTATGAAATTGCAGAAAGATCAACAGGGTTACGACTGCTTTATTTATCGCCAGGTAGAGATGAATACTATATGTTAGCGACAGGAAATTCTTTGGCGTTGAGTCGGGAT